CATGGATAAGGGCGGAAATAGGGGTAGGCCCTTCCATAGCATCCGGTAACCATACATGAAGGGGGAATTGGGCAGATTTAGCAACTGAACCGCCAAATAATAGGAAAGCACACACAGTAACTAATAAAAGATTAACCTCATTATTATAAAGCAAGTTATTGAATATTTCAAACAAATTCCGAAATTCCAAACTACCCGTTATCCAATAAAGACCTAAAATTCCCAATAATAAACAAAAATCCCCTACCCGATTAGTTACAAACGCTTTTTGACAAGCATTTGCCGCAATAGGGCGTGTGAACCAAAAACCTATTAATAGATAAGAACACATTCCAACCAATTCCCAAAAAATATAAATTTGTATCAAATTCGAACTAGTAACCAATCCCAACATTGAAGTATTAAAAAAACTCATATAAGCAAAAAATCTCAAATATCCTTCATCATGAGACATATAATTGTCACTATAAATAAGAACCAGAATTCCAACAGTAGTGATTAATATTGACATAATAGAGGTAAGTGAATCGATCAAGTAGCCAAACTCTAAAGAAAGATCATTATTTATAGTCCAAGACCATACATATTGATAGATAGAACTATTATTGATTTGATGAATAGACAGATCCACCGAAAAAATCATAACTATACTTAATAATAAAACACTAGGAAAAGCCCACATACGGCGAATATTTTTTGTTGCCGTGGGAAAAAGGAGAAGTCCCACTCCTATTAACATAGGAACTGGAAGTGGAATGAAAGGTATGATCCATGAATATTGATGTGTATGTTCCATACAAAAAAAAGAAAAATTTTTATTCTTAATTCTTAATGAGTTTTGTTTCTTATTCGCCACTTTTATCTCTTTTGAAAGGGTTCAGTTAATAAAAAAATTAAGATTAAGATAGAAATAGAATTTTCTATTGTTAATTATTCTGAATTTTTGTCCAATATTTCCAATAGTTCAAAGTACGAAGTGAAAATGGGTCAAATGATATAACCAAATTACTAATGAAAAATAAACTTTTTTTTTTCTTTTTTTAGAATATTTTTTTAGAATATTAAGAAAATAACAAATATAAAATTCTTATTATACAATAATTTATATCCAGAGAATGAGGAGAAATAATTACACCAAAACTAAAAGCATTAGTTTATTTTGATATGAATCATAAAAAACAATCCGTATGACTAAAAAAAAATAAGAATTTTTTTTGTAGTTTTTGATTCCGAATCATTAATTCGTTTTGACACTAATTAATTATTTTCCATTCCAACAAAAAGACATCTATCTTTGGAAAAAATTTGTAAAAAAGTTTATGATATTCAAGAATTTACTTTAAATAGAAAAAAAGGGATTAAGATACATGATTTTTAAAAATCATGTATCTTTTAAACGACCAAGTAAGCAGGATAAAGATAAGGGTTGGGTTCTTAAACTTTTTCGATGTATTTTATTCCATGTATAAATGCAATACGACGAAAATAGACCGCGATATAAAAAGATAGTTTTTTTTGTAAGAATTACATAAAAGATTACTAGAAAAAAAAGACTATGTGATTTTTACATATCAACATTTTTTTATGAGAAGGAGTCGAATAGTCTAATTTAGAAAAACAAATAGAATTAAAGAACAATTCATTTTGAACAATAGATGTCTTTCACATTCAACTATAGCAATGAATAAACTAGTATAATTTTTGAATGGCAGCTCCAAAAAAACGAACTTCTATATCAAAAAAAAGGATTAGGAAAACAATTTGGAAGGAGAAGGGATATTGGGCAGCATTGAAAGCGTTTTCGTTAGCGAAATCTCTTTCTACGGGGAACTCAAAAAGTTTTTTTGTACAACAAATACAAACACTGGAATAATCGGAATTAACTGGATTCAAAGAATAGTCTAATTTCAAAGAAAAGTTTCGTATATATATTGAAATTTTTTTTATGATTATTGATTTTTTTCTCTTTTCTATTTATATTTTTTTGATAGTTTTTTAGTTTCTATATTTTATAGATATTTTTATACAAACTAAAAAAAATGAGATATAAGTAAGAATTTCTATTTGTTAATGTTTTGAACTAAAATTGACCCCTTTTTTGGAATTGGCTTTTTTTAATTAAAATTCTTTAATGTTTCTCAAATGCAATCTTTGTTTACTAAATATGAAATTTAGTAAACAAAGATTGCATTTGAATCGACTCTTTCAATCTCGACGATTGACTAAAAAACAGTTATTATGATTTCGAGCAAGCCGCTATGGTGAAATCGGTAGACACGCTGCTCTTAGGAAGCAGTGCTAGAGCATCTCGGTTCGAGTCCGAGTGGCGGCACGGCATCTTATTTTCTAAAAGAGTAAGTCCTATAATGAATTCAATTCCCGATTTCCATTCATCTAATTAGGAGATCTTTTTTATTCATTTTTTATATGATATTTTCAACTTTAGAGCATATATTAACTCATATATCGTTTTCGGTCATATCAATTGTAATTGCAATTC